TACCTATTTAGTGTAAGAAAAGAAGGTATAACATGCGGCGCTTCCGTCGAAAAGGGGCTCTTTGGCCTGTAGAAAGATGATATGGGGGTAAAGTAATTCTATCTGTTTGAAAAAATCTCAGGATCGCCGGATGGCTGAACTGTAAAATCGGTACATCTATATGTATATTGATGGGATCATACGAAGGGTATTTTTTTTTTATTTTAGATCTAACCAATTTGATAAATTACTCTTAAAGGTTCACATCAAAATAGTACTAGTTGATGAGAGTTACTTCGGAAACAAAAAGAGTAAAGTCTAGGGTATTCTCTCAATTCCAATAAAACGAAACCAGATCAAGTATGAGTTGTCGATCAGAACATATATGGATACAACCTATAACGGGGTCGCGAAAAACAAGTAATTTCTGCTGGGCCATTATCCTTTTTTTAGGTTCATTAGGATTCTTATTGGTTGGAACTTCCAGTTATCTTGGGAGAAACTTGATATCTTTATTTCCGTCTCAGCAAATCTTTTTTTTTCCACAAGGGATTGTGATGTCTTTCTATGGGATCGCGGGTCTCTTTATTAGCTCCTATTTGTGGTGCACAATTTCGTGGAATGTAGGGGGTGGTTATGATCGATTCGATAGAAAAGAAGGAATGGTGTGTATTTTTCGTTGGGGATTCCCTGGAAAAAATCGTCGCATCTTCCTCCGATTCCTTATAAAGGATATTCAGTCCGTCAGAATAGAAGTTAAAGAGGGTATTTATGCTCGCCGTGTCCTTTATATGGATATCAGAAGCCAGGGGGCCATTCCCTTGACTCGTACTGATGAGAATGTTACTCCACGGGAAATCGAACAAAAAGCTGCCGAATTGGCCTATTTCTTGCGTGTACCGATTGAAGTATTTTGAGAAATGAGCTGAGAGAGTGAATGCTTTCTCAGCAGTAAGGAAAAACTAAAGAATCCCCCTTTTCTATACCATAACTTAACTGAAGTTTCTTCATAACGCTCATTCTAGTCAAAGAAGACGTATACGTAACGTAACAACCACAAAACAAAACAGTGAATAGATTCATAAGTTCGATACTTTGTAATAGAACTCATGCATGAGATAAATATTGGATGGCGTAGAGTCAACTAATGAGGTCGGTTCATTAAAAATTCATAGACGAAATGAAAAAATGTCAAAAAAGAAAGCATTCAACCCTCTTTTATATCTTGCATCTATAGTATTTTTGCCCTGGTGGATTTCTCTCTCATTTAATAAAAGTCTGGAATCTTGGGTTACTTATTGGTGGAATACTAGGCAATCTGAAATTTTTTTGAATGATATTCAAGAAAAAAATATTCTCGAAAAATTCATAGAATTGGAGGAAATCTTTCTTTTGGAGGAAATGATCAAGGAATACTCGGAGACACATCTACAAAACCTTCGTATAGGAATCCACAAAGAAACGCTCCAATTAATCAAGATACACAATGAGGATCATATCCATACGATTTTGCACTTCTTGACAAATATAATCTGTTTCGTTATTCTAAGTGGTTATTCAATTTTGGGTAATAAAGAACTTGTTATTCTTAACTCTTGGGCTCAGGAATTCCTATATAACTTAAGTGACACAATAAAGGCTTTTTCGATTCTTTTATTAACAGATTTATGTATCGGATTCCATTCGCCCCATGGTTGGGAACTAATGATTGGCTTTGTCTACAAAGATTTTGGATTTGCTCATAATGATCAAATTATATCTGGTCTTGTTTCTACTTTTCCAGTCATTCTAGATACTCTATTTAAATTTTGGATTTTTCGTTATTTAAATCGTGTTTCTCCGTCACTTGTAGTGATTTATCATTCAATGAATGATTAAAAAAGGATCTACTGATATTAATCCAATTCAATTCTAACGTTTCTTACTTTGTAGTTGTACAGAAGCAAAGCATGTAAAATCATACTTACTCTTTATTTTTCTACCCATCCCAAAGATTTATTCTATATATTAATATTATTTATTCCAGTAAAACTATTCCAGTAAATAGCAGAATTGCGGATAGGGAACTAGGTTAGCGACCTACCAAATTTATTGTAGACATTTTTGGGCTCAATGGTTGGACCATGCAAACTAGAAAGACTTTTTCTTGGATAAAGGAACAAATTACTCGATCCATTTCCGTATCGCTCATGATATATATCATAACTCGGCCATCCATTTCAAGCGCATATCCCATTTTTGCACAGCAGGGTTATGAAAATCCGCGAGAAGCGACTGGTCGTATTGTATGTGCCAATTGCCATTTAGCTAATAAGCCCGTGGATATTGAAGTTCCACAAACGGTACTTCCAGATACTGTATTTGAAGCAGTTGTTCGAATCCCTTATGATATGCAACTAAAACAAGTTCTCGCTAATGGTAAAAAGGGTGCTTTGAATGTAGGGGCTGTTCTTATTTTACCAGAGGGTTTTGAATTAGCTCCTGCTGATCGGATTTCCCCCGAGATAAAAGAAAAGATAGG